TTAACAATATTTATAGAGCGAAAAAAAAAAAAAAAAAAAAAATTCTTTTTTCCTTAGTTTATTTGATCAAATAAAAAAGCAACTTTGGGATTGCTGAATGACAGACAAATCACAGACAAAAAAATATAATAAATATATAAAGCAACGGAGCCATCATAGTATTTTTGAATTCCTCCGAAAGGAAGGGTGGTAAGTTGATCATTTACCGATCGGGGTCTGATCGATCCTATTTTTTCTTTATTTGATGGAAGGTAAGGGTCAATTTTATTGTAGAGCCGTATGCAATGCAATGCCCGTACGGTTGTTCGATTCTATCTTTTTTCTTGTTATTCTTTTATCTTTCTTTTATCTTCCCCTCATCATAAAAAATAGAGAAACCTTTTCTTATCTTATATCATCAGGGTAATGATCCACCAACCTGCTGGTTCTTTTTCTGAAGTAGCAACGGGAGAATTCATCCTGGAAGTGGGAGAACTGCTGAAACTACGTGAAACCCTGACAAGGGTTTATGTACAAAGAACGGGCAAACCCTTATGGGTTGTATCCGAAGACATGGAAAGAGATGTTTTTATGTCAGCAACAGAGGCCCAAGCTTATGGAATTGTTGATCTTGTAGCGGTTGAATGACAATAGCCTGGATTTCACGTCAATTCTGAAATTAACCCTGCCGAGTTTAATATTAATATTCTATGACTTTTATTTATTATTCTATTGAAATTGAATAAAAGTAATTCATAATCATCCGGTTAGGATCGATCTAAACCAGCCCATTATGTATATGATTCAACATGCCAACGATTAAACAACTTATTAGAAATACAAGACAGCCAATTAGAAATGTCACAAAATCCCCCGCGCTTCGGGGATGCCCTCAGCGTCGAGGAACATGTACTAGGGTGTATGTGCGACTCGTTCAGATCATGAACTAGAACAAAGGAAAGAGAACAATGTTCGAATATCAATGATCAAATAGGATATAACGGAAAAACAAACTAAATTTCCTATCTAAAAATCGATGATATCCCTTTTATTGTGTATGAAATTTATGGTTTCTGTTGGTGTAAATCCACTCACCTCAATTCAAGATGAGAAGCAATTCTCCATTGGTAGCAAATGGTTATCCATTAAGCGGAGGAAATCTTAGTTAACATAGACCCCTCTTGCAAGAACGGACTAACAGGGTCAGCTACCCAGCCAACCTTCATAATTAAATACCGTTACTGTATAGGTAGAGCTCGTTGTGAAAGACCTATTACTGGATAATTCATGGGTAGAGCCGAAGAATGTGAACTATACAAGTTAGCAATAACATTGATTAAATGAAGTAAAGGCTCCGGTGTATAGAGAAGACCTCACCGTTTAAGAAGTAACCATAGAAACGATGGAATCCACTATTTCTTTATCATTACTTTTATTTTTTAATACCTAGTATAGTACAATTTCGTATTTCGAGGTGAAATGCCTAGAAAAAATAAAAAATTGTGGTTGGGAAGGTTATAGTAGCCAAAGCCATTGGAATTATTAGTTTATACATTGGAAAAATCCGTTTTGTTATTAATATACTAGGAAAGGGGCAAAAGAATAACTGAAAGAAAGGAAATCTATTAGTTATTCGTTAAAGTTTCATTTATTCAATGACCAGAATTAGACGGGGATATATCGCTCGGAGACGTAGAACAAAAATTCGTTTATTTGCATCAAGCTTTCGGGGGGCTCATTCAAGACTTACTCGAACTATTACTCAACAAAAAATAAGAGCTTTGGTTTCGGCTCATCGGGATAGGGATAGGCAAAAAAGAAATTTTCGTCGTTTGTGGATCACTCGAATAAATGCAGCAATTCGCGAAAGGGGGGTATGCTATAGTTATAGTAGATTAATAAATGATCTGTACAAGAGACAGTTGCTTCTTAATCGTAAAATACTTGCACAAATAGCTATATCAAATAGGAATTGTCTTTATATGATTTCCAATGAGATCATAAAAGAAGTAAGTTGGAAGGAATCCATCGGTTAAACGGAGTTGCCCGGAGAATGAACTCCGGGAAGGTCGAATAAAAATGAATAGAATATGATAAAATATGAGAAAGTAGTCAAAATAAAGTAGTCAAAATAAATATGAATCAACACGTTCAATAAAAAAATTTATTCTTCCCAGATTATTCTTTTTTTTCTTACGACACGAGAATTCAATCCGTATTCTTGGATTTTTCCAACAAAATATAAATCCGCGTTTGAGTTCGGATGGGGGTTTGAATTCAAGTGAATAAAGAGTAAACCTATCTTTTTCTGGCTCTAAGACTAGGAGTTCTAGTGGTCGACTCGGTTCTTTCAAATTGTTTCTCATTATTAAGAAAAGGTAACAAAGATAAAATACGAGCTTGTTTTATAGCAATAGTAATTAATCGTTGTTGTTTCAAGGTCAATCTATTTACTCGTCTAGATAATATTTTTCCCTGTTCACTAATAAATCGACTAATTAAACTCATGTTTTTATAATCA